TAAGGTTGAATTAAATCCAACCTTATTGCCGAATAATTTGATGAAAAATAAATATAATAATATGAGTCTAACATTAGTACTTTTTTTAATAGGAGTTTTAGGGTTTGTATTTAATAGAAAAAATATTATATTAATGCTTATTTCTATAGAAATAATGTTAGTATCTATAACATTTTTTATATTAATAAGTTCTATAAATATAGATGATATAATAGGACAAACTTATGCTATATATATTATAATAATAGCTGGAGCAGAGTCTGCAATAGGTTTAGGTATTTTAGTAGCTTTTTATAGATTAAGAGGAAGTATAGCAATAGAATATAAATAATGTATTTAAGTATAATAGTATTACCTTTATTAGGTTCAATAATTTCAGGTTTTTTTGGTAGAAAAGTTGGTATAAGTGGAGCTCGTTTTTTAACTAGTTCAAGTATAATAATAACAACTTTAATGGCCATTATAGCATTTTTCGAGGTAGGTTTTAATAATAGTCCTGTATTTTTACATTTATTTAAATGAATAAACAGTGAAACTTTTAATATAGTTTGAAGTTTCCAGTTCGATAGTTTAACAGTATCTATGTTAATACCTGTTTTAATTATTAGTTCTTTAGTTCATATATATTCTATCTCTTATATGAGTAGTGATCCCCATAATCAAAGATTTTTTAGTTATTTAAGCTTATTTACATTTATGATGATAATACTTGTAACAGCTAATAATTACTTATTAATGTTTGTAGGGTGAGAAGGTGTTGGAGTATGTTCATATCTTTTAGTTAGTTTCTGATTTACTAGAATTGCAGCTAACCAAAGCTCTATGTCTGCCTTTTTAACTAACAGAGTAGGGGATTGTCTTTTAACTGTAGGTATGTTTGCTATATTATGATCTTTAGGTAATTTAGATTATACTTTAGTGTTTTCATTAACTCCTTATATTAATGAAAATACTATTATTATTATAGGAATATGTCTATTAATAGGTGCCATGGCTAAAAGTTCACAATTAGGTCTTCATATTTGATTACCTATGGCTATGGAAGGTCCTACACCTGTATCTGCTTTAATTCACGCAGCTACTATGGTTACAGCGGGGGTTTACTTATTAATTCGTTCTTCTCCTTTAATTGAATATAGTTCAACTATATTATTAATATGTCTATGATTAGGAGCTGTTACTACTGTTTTCAGTTCTCTTATAGGTTTATTCCAACAAGATATAAAAAAAATTATAGCTTATTCTACTATGAGTCAATTAGGTATGATGGTTATAGCTATAGGTTTATCTTCTTATAATATTGCATTATTTCATTTAGTAAACCATGCTTTCTATAAAGGATTATTATTCTTAGGAGCGGGATCTGTAATTCACGGAGTAGGTGATAATCAAGATTTAAGAAAATATGGAGGGTTAAAAGAATATTTACCTTTAACATATTCTGTTATATTAATAGCTAGTCTTAGTTTAGTAGCTTTCCCTTTCATGACTGGATTCTATAGTAAAGATTTTATATTAGAATCTGCTTATGGTCAATATCATTTTAGCAGTATCGCTGTATACTTTATTGCTACAATAGGTGCAATATTTACTACTTTATACTCAGTTAAAATTTTATACTTAGCTTTCTTAGCTAACCCTAATGGATCAGCTAAATATTATCCATCAAAAGATAAAAATGTTAGCCATGAAGGAGATATTTTCTTAATTTTACCTTTAGTAGTTTTAGCTATTTTCTCTATCTATTTTGGATTTTTAACTAAAGATATTTTCATTGGTTTAGGTTCAGGGTTCTTTACAGATAATAGTATATATATCCACCCTAATCATGAAATATTAATAGATACAGAATTTGCTGTACCTACTTTATTTAAACTATTACCTTTCTTTTTTACAATATTCTTTACAATTATAGCAATAGTTTATTTTGAATTCTTACCAAATCTAGTTAATAGTTTCAAATTATCTGGTTTAGGTTATAATATATATGGATTCTTTAATCAACGTTTCTTAGTAGAATTCTTTTATAATAAATATATTGTTAATGTAGTTTTAAATATGGGAGGTCAAACAACAAAAATTTTAGATAAAGGAAGTATAGAAATTTTAGGTCCTTTTGGATTAGAAAAAACTTTATTAAATTTAAGTAAAATTATTTCTGGGTTAAATACAGGGATTGTTACAAATTATGCTTTATATATCTTAACTGGATTCGTTGTATATGTATCTTTATATCTATCATTAGGAGATAGTTTAGACTTATTTATATTAGTATCATTATTCTCTATAATTATATTAGTATTTTATAATTCAAAAACAAGAAGTGTACAATAATAAATTTATTATTTAATCTAGTCTAATATTTAGTTTAATTTACTAAACAACTTAAAAAAAAATAGTAAAATTTTTTAATATGTAGAAAGAATTTAAAATATTCTACATAGTTTTTATAAGAAATATTTAGTTATTTCTTATTTTACTTATTAATTTATTGTATATATTACATTATAGATTTTATTTGTTTTTAATATTTCTATTTAAAATAAATATTTATTTGTGTAAAAGATTTAGTTAGTAAAAACAAAATAACCAAAATCAAAAATAGGATTTAAATAAACAAAGTTTTATTTTTCTTATCATTAAATCAAATAAATATAAATAATTTTTTTTATAAAAAAAAATGAGAATTTTTAAAAGTCATCCTTTCTTAAAATTAGTTAATGCTTATCTTATAGATCATTCACAACCAACTAACATAAATTATATGTGAAATTTTGGTTCTTTATTAGGAGTATGTTTAATTATCCAAATCGTAACAGGTGTTACTTTAGCAATGCACTATAACCCTAGTGTAGCTGAAGCTTTTAACTCTATAGAACATATTATGAGAGACGTAAATAACGGATGATTAATACGTTACTTACATAGTAATACAGCTTCTGCTTTCTTCTTTTTAGTGTACTTACATATAGGAAGAGGTATGTATTATGGATCATATAGAGCACCAAGAACATTAGCTTGAGTTTTAGGAACAATAATCTTTATAGTAATGGTTGTTACAGCCTTTTTAGGTTATGTTTTACCTTACGGTCAAATGAGTTTATGAGGTGCTACTGTTATTACTAATCTTATAAGTGCTGTACCTTGAATAGGTCAAGATATAGTTGAATTTATCTGAGGAGGTTTTTCAGTTAATAATGCAACTTTAAATAGATTCTTTGCTTTACACTTTGTATTACCTTTTGTATTAGCTGCTTTAGTTTTAATGCATTTAATAGCTTTACACGAAACTGCTGGTGCAAGTAATCCTTTAGGTGTTCCAGGTTATTATGACAGAATACCTTTTGCTCCTTACTACTTATTTAAAGATTTAATTACAATATTTATCTTTATTTTTGGATTAAGTTTATTTGTATTCTTTATGCCTAATGTTTTAGGAGATAGTGATAATTATATTATGGCTAATCCAATGCAAACTCCTCCTGCTATAGTTCCAGAATGATATCTTTTACCATTCTACGCTATATTAAGATCTATACCTAACAAATTATTAGGTGTTATAGCTATGTTAGCTGCTATATTAATTATACTAGCTTTACCTTTAGTAGATTTAGGTAAATCTAAAGGTTTACAATTTAGACCTTTAAGTAAAGTAGCTTTCTGAATTTTTGTAGCTAATTTCTTAATATTAATGCAATTAGGAGCAAAACATGTTGAATCTCCATTTATAGAATTTGGACAAATTAGTACAGTTTTATATTTCTCTTATTTCTTAATAATAATACCTGTAGTTAGTGTAACAGAAAATATATTAGTAGTTTTATCAACAAATAACAGCTTTCTCGGCAAGTAAATTTGGTATAAAATCTAATTTAAATATAAGAAATTTTCATACCACTAGAACTCTTTCGACAGATATATATACTTTAACGATAGAACTTACAGAATTACTTAGATTAAGTATTGGTTATTATGAAATGGCTATAGATACATTTGATTTTGCTAATAGTATGAGTAAAGAATACCGAATAGAATTTGGTCAAAACTTTACTAGTTGAGATGAGGGGTTAGAAAATTATCAAGCAGTTAGATGAGATGAAGTAGAAGGGGCTAAAGGTGAGTGTCTTGACAAAGTTAGTCAAGCTACAACTAAGTTTATTTCTAGTCAATGAATATTAGATGATTTAAAAGCTAAAGATCCTAACTGTCTTGCAAATAATTCCCGTATTTTTCAACTTTTACAAGAAGCCACTGCTAGACAAGCTGATTGAAAAGCTTTAGCGGCTAAAACAGATTGAGCTATGTAAAGTGAATATTTAGTATTAATCTTAAAAATATTCTTAATAATTTCATATAAAATTCTTTAGATGTATTAATGAGTTAAATTTAGATACTAAATTTCATTATTAATACACGAGTTGTGCATATAGATGGCTTTCTATACTTTGATTGCAAACCAAAAGAAAAATGGGTTCGATTCCCACGTAACTCTCACATTTATATGTATTTAAATAACTATTTTTTATAAGTATTCAAACAAATATAATTAACAAGAATAGTATTACTTTGATCATAATATAATAAAAGATATTTTTTTAACTTAAAATCTATTGTACTTAAATCAATATTTGTAGTAATTAAATAAAAATTTTATAGAAATAATAGTAAAGAGATAGAAGAAATACTAAATTTAATTTACAGATTAGGGCCGGGTGGTTAGGCGCTCCTTTTGGGTAGGAGAAGAGTTGCGTTCGAACCGCAATAATCTGAATGGTTTCTATATAAATATTAATATTTTATTAAAAACCTTGTATTTATGTAAACATTTACATTTATACTTTTGATAGTTAATAATTATTTTTATTTTAATCATCAAAAATTTCATTATAAATCTACATTTTTATTTTGCTAAGTAATACTATTATGTAAATAGTACTTTAAATAAATACAAATAAACAAATGGCTCAAAGTCAAAAAAACAATATATTAAATTTAGAATCTTCAATTTCTATGGGAATTGAAAGATGATTCTTATCAACAAATGCTAAAGATATAGGTACTTTATACTTAATTTTTGCTTTATTCTCAGGGTTATTAGGTACAGCTTTTTCTGTTTTAATTAGATTAGAATTAAGCGGTCCAGGTGTTCAATATATCTCAGATAACCAATTATATAATAGTATTATTACAGCTCATGCTATATTAATGATATTCTTTATGGTTATGCCTGCTTTAATCGGAGGTTTTGGTAATTTCTTAATGCCTTTAATGGTAGGTGGGCCTGATATGGCTTTCCCTAGATTAAATAATATCAGTTTCTGATTATTACCTCCTTCTTTATTATTATTAGTATTTTCTGCATGTATAGAAGGTGGAGCTGGAACAGGTTGAACAGTTTACCCTCCTTTATCAGGATTACAAAGTCATAGTGGTCCAAGTGTAGATTTAGCTATTTTTGCTTTACATTTATCAGGGGTAAGTAGTTTATTAGGTGCTGTAAATTTCATAACTACAATAGTTAATATGAGAACACCTGGTATAAGATTACATAAATTAGCTTTATTTGGATGAGCTGTAGTTATTACAGCTGTATTATTATTATTATCTTTACCTGTATTAGCTGGTGCTATTACAATGTTATTAACAGATAGAAATTTTAATACTTCATTCTTTGAAACAGCTGGTGGAGGTGATCCTATTTTATTCCAACATTTATTCTGATTTTTTGGACATCCTGAAGTTTATATTTTAATCGTGCCTGCTTTTGGTATAATAAGTACAACTATCTCAGCTAGTTCAAATAAATCTATATTTGGATATATAGGAATGGTATATGCTATGATGTCTATCGGAATCTTAGGATTTATCGTTTGAAGCCACCATATGTATACTGTTGGATTAGACGTAGATACTAGAGCTTACTTTACAGCTGCTACTTTAATTATTGCTGTACCTACAGGAATTAAAATATTCTCTTGATTAGCTACATGTTATGGAGGTTCTATTAAATTAACACCTTCTATGTTATTTGCTTTAGGTTTTGTATTTATGTTTACAATAGGAGGATTAAGTGGTGTAGTTTTAGCTAACGCTTCACTTGATATTGCTTTCCACGATACTTACTATGTAGTTGCTCATTTCCATTATGTTTTAAGTATGGGAGCTGTATTCGCTATGTTTAGTGCATGATACTTCTGAGTACCTAAAATCTTAGGTTTAAACTATAATATACTATTATCTAAAATCCAATTCTGAGTTTTATTTATAGGAGTTAATGTAACATTCTTCCCACAACATTTCTTAGGATTACAAGGAATGCCTAGAAGAATAAGTGACTACCCTGACGCTTACGCAGGTTGAAACTTAATAAGTAGTTTTGGATCTATAATTAGTGTTGTAGCTGCTTGATTATTCTTATACATTGTATACCTACAATTAGTTGAAGGAAAACCTGCAAGCAGAAATCCTTGAATGAGTGTAGAATTCTATACAGATACTTTACAAGCTTTATTAAATAGAAGTTCATTAAGTTTAGAATGAGCTTTAACTAGTCCACCTAAACCTCACGCTTTTGTAAGTTTACCTTTACAAAGTAGTATATTAGGGTCTAGATAATTTATCTTAGTAGATTTCATTATAATTTTTTTCTAAAAAAGATTTAATATTATTTATTAAAAGCCATATTAAATCTAAAGGGTTTAATAATGAAAGTTTATAACAACTAGTCTATATAAGACTAAATAATTATATTATAAAATATAATTTTTTACAGATTAGGGCCGGGTGGTTAGGCGCTCCTTTTGGGTAGGAGAAGAGTTGCGTTCGAACCGCAATAATCTGAATGGTTTCTAGAATTAATAGAAATGTAATGGATATAGAATATGTATTTATATAAATATATAAGTATACAAAGAAACTATTATGGACATCTATGCTATGTATTAACGAGTTTGAATTATTTACTCCTTTTTATAAATTTTAAATTATAACTTAGATTTATTAAGTTAAATCATTTATTGTAATTTAAAATAAAAATTATGGAAAACAAATATAAACTCTAAGAGAAATCAGTTAGTTAACGAAGTGAATTGAAATATCTTAGTAACTTCAGGAAAAGAAATCAAAAGAGATTCTATTATTAACGTGAGCTAGAATAGAACAGTCTATATATTAAGTAAAACGGTCAAGAAACTGTTTGAATTTAATGGGGAACCTTCCTCAAAGGCTAAATATAATACATGAGCGATAGCGCAAAGTATCATGAGAGAAAGATTAGAAATAGTAGTTTTATAAGCAGTTCAAGCGAAAGTGAGAACGTACCTTTTGCATAATGGGTCACCAAGTTAACATTAGATGCGAGTGAAAGCGCAGATAAACCAATCGTTAAAATAACGAGAAATAATAGTGTCTAAAGTTAGACCCGAAGCCCGGTGATTTTACCACAATCAGGATTATAAAAGTCCGAACGGGTTATCGTTGCAAAGATATCCGAAGAATTGTGGTAGGTAGTGAAAGACAAAACTGACCGGGATAGCTGGTTTTCTGCGAAACCTATAACAGTAGGCAATTTGAGTCACATCTTAGCAGGTACAGAATTTAATCTCAGACAAGATGTATAAATTTTAAAGTGTAAGCTTTAAAATTACATTATATTTTTGTATATATCGGGGGATCGTGAAGATTTTATCGGTGAGTATGTAGACTCGGAATGGCAAAGATGAATCTTGAATTATCGGACATAGAATGATAAGGTTGTATGTCAAAAGGGAAACAGCCCAGAACAAGAGTTAAGGTTCCAAAATTATTAGTTAAGTGAAATTAAGAAAGTTTTTATTAAAGTCGATAAGGAGATTGGCTTAGAAGCAGCCGTAATTTGAAGATCTCGTAACAGAGCACTTATTAAGTTTTAAAAGCATCGAAAATTTAACGGATCTAAACAATATACCGACACCTTGTCCAATATTCGCAAAAACATAAAGTTGTATGCGAATTAAGGGGTAGCAGAACGTTGGATTAAATTAAGATATTAGATTATAAAAAATATATAACAAATAATTCAAGTGATAATGGTGACATGAGTAACAAATAAGAAGGTCAATACCATTTATTCTTTATTTTCGAATAAGGAAGGTGGTTTTAGATACCTCCGCCTAAAGCTTATGGTTTTGGTATAAAGTAACGGCCTCTAAGTTTATAACCTAAAGGTTTGGACGATGAGAAAATCTTATTTACTAAAAACAACATTTCTAAGTGAGAAGTGTGCTGGAAAAACTGTAAATATATATTTATTTAATAAATATGAAAATAACCGTACCTAGAAACTGCTACAAGTAAGCTAGTAGAGAATACGAAGGCGTTAATGGGCTAACAATCATAAAGGAACTCGGCAAACTAACTACCGTAACTTCGGGACAAGGAGAGCTCATTAGTCTTGATTAATATCAGGTAAAAAGGAAGAAGCATAAAATAGTGTTGTACGACTGTTTAATTAAAACACAGCACTTTGCTAAAAGATGAAAAATCTAAGTATTGAGTGTGATGTCTGCCCGATCCCGGCTGGTTAACAGATACTACTGAATTGTTAAAAGATTTGGTGTTGACGGAACCCCCGGTCAATGGCGGCCTTAACGTGAGGGTCCTAAGGTAGCGAAATGCCTTGGCCGTTAAATGCGGTCTTGCATGAATGATGTAACGATACAACAGCTGTCTCTATGATTGACCCAGTGAAATTATAATAACTGTGCAGATACAGTTTACCTCTAGTTAGACGAGAAGACCCTATGCAGCTTTACTGTTACTAATTATAGGATATGCTAGAAAAATTTCAGGTTATAAGGTAAATTGATTAAATAAAAATGAGAATCCTTTATTTCCCTATCATATTCCAGAATTAATTCTTATTCTAAGAATTAACCTAATCTGACTTATATTTATTAATATAAGTAGTAGCCTTGGTAAAGGAATGTATGGCTAGGAGACAGTTTATGTGGGGCACAGACCCCTTAAAGAGTAAAAGGGAGTGTCTAAATATCATAAGTTATAAATTTATAACGGTGTTTGTGGTTTTATGTAGTTCAAGTGTTATTCACTTTCTATATTCAATCTTCTATACTTATTTATAGAAAAGTACCTTTATTGGTACATATAAATAAAGATAAGCAATTTTATTAAGGTACGTTTTTCCCTATAGAGAAAATAGGAGTAGAAAAGAAAAAAGTACGAAAAGTCTTTTTTGAATTAGTTATTTAAATAAAAATAATAATGAGTACTACTTACAAAGCTCAACGGCTAAATCGTGCCTTACTGTTTGATTAACAACAAATCTTACAGTTGCGTAAGCAGGGCATAGGATCACAAGATGCAACAAGGAAAGATCTTGGATTATTGGAAAAGCTACGCTAGGGATGTTTGTCCTTCAATATTTTATTAATTATTGAGAATATTATTGGGTTAATTTCAAGAATTACTTTGAAAATAAGTAAATTTGAAGCGAAATTTATCTTAGCATAAAATTAAAAAGATAAAATCGTTCAACGACTATAAGGTGAGTTATGCTAACAATAATCCTTTTTAACACCCAACATTTTTATTATACATACTTATTAAAAAAAAATAAAAGTAAATTTAAACTATTTTTTTATGAAAAAAAATACAAATCTTAATCTTTTTAATACTAATTTAAATAATAAATTTAAATCTATACCTTTTAAAACAAGATCTAATGATTTAGGAGAAGTAAGATATTTACCTCCTGTTTCAAAAGAATGAAAAAATACGGTATATTCTTATTCTAAACACGATATGAAAAATTTACCTGTATATAATAGTAATGCAAATGAAATAATTAAAGGTTATTTCAATTTGTTTTTTAAAGACCATAAATTTTTAGATTCTAGATTTATAAGTCGTAAAAAACAACGTGAATTTTTAAGAAGAATATATGTAAGTAACATAGAAACAAAACATACAAATTCTAAAATAATAGTAACGTTACATACTTTAAATATAGGTAAAAATATTTTACAAAAAAATTATAGAAATCTATCTAGATTTTTTGATTTTAAAATATTAAGTTATTGAACTCGTAAATTAAATAAAAAAATTAAAACGATAAATTTATTTATGAAACAAAAGCATACTGCTTTAAATAATAATAATTTATTAGTTAAATTTAATGATTTAGAAAATAAAAAAAAACTTTTTATATTAAAGTATAAATTATTAAGTGAATCTTTAAGTTGATATAATTTATATTTAAAATTATATTTGACTAGAGCTATGAAATTTACATATTATAATAAATTAGATTCTTTAAGAAGATATCAATATAATTACCATCTTAATAAATTTAAGTTTGAAAACAATGTTTTCTTAGGGAAATTAAATACTATCTTATCTAAATTATATAACAATAATATAGAATTTAATATAATAAATCAAAAATCTGTTACACTTAATACAGATATACTTACTGAAATGTTAACTTTAAAAATAAGAAGAGAAAAAACAAATATTGTACCTCTAATTAAAAATGTTTTACAACACTTCAAACTACCAAAAACAAATAGAGTACAAGAAAAAAGTGGTTGAATTAAAACTAGTAGTACTTCATTACTAGAAAATAAATATAAAAATTCAAGTTTAATTTCTATATTAAATAAAAATAATTTAAATATAGACGAAAACTGTTCTTTAAATGAATTATTAAAAGAAATAACTAACTATTCTTCAAAATCTTTTGTTTCAAACGGGAATATAAATAATGTATCAAATAAGCAAGATTATAACAATATTTCTAATATAATTTTTAATTCTATAAAATATAAAAATTTAGAAGGAGTAAGATTACAAGCTAAAGGTAGATTAAGTAGACCAGGTAGAGCAGATCGTTCTCAAATAAAATTAGGATGAAAAGGAGGATTAAAAAACATAGAGGCTTCTTATAAAGGATTGTCAACAGTAACATATAGAGGTTATGATAAACCAAATATAAGTTATTCAGTAAGTAATTCTAAACGTAGTGCAGGAGCCTTTGCAATAAGAGGTTGAGTAAGTGGAAAATAAGTATATTTATAATCAATTGATTATAAATAAAGTATAAAAATAAAAATGAAGACATAGTCTGAACCATTTTGTGAAAAATGGAAATAAAAAAAAGTTTTTTTATGATAACATGTAGAACAGGCTAATTTGCGCAAGAGTGTACAAAATGAGTGCGCGGTTTGGCACCTCGATGTCGGCTTAACTTATCCTCATGGACGCAGCAACTATGTAGGGTACGACTGTTCGTCGATTAAAAAGTTACACGAGCTGGGTTAAATACGTCGTGAGACAGTATGGTTTCTATCTTCTAGAGGGAATTGGAATAAAATAAGGATTAACCTTTGTACGAAAGGAACAGGAAAAACTTAACTCTAAAAAAGTCAAGTATTATTAATTGTTAATCTATGGTTTACCTGTTGTTTATATGCCCAATATTAATATTTTGTAAAAGCTATTTTACAAGGGATGTTACTCTCACTTAAGTAAATACATATTATAAGCATGGCAGGAAAGCTAAGTTAGTTAAAGATAAGTGCTGAAAGCATATAGGCACGAAGCTTACCTTAAGATATTTCTAATATATAATCGTAATATAATATTACAGCATAAAAATCTTAGTATTAAGATTATTATTATATTGTTTTCAATATAATATTTTTTGCAATAGGCTTTTGTTGTAAGAATCTAGAGATTTTGAGACGAAAAGTACTAATTAAAAAAATAACTATTTATTAATATATCTTACATTAAAAATTTGCTTGATTAGTATAAAAGTATTATAATTGTTTTGTAATCAATAGAAGTAAGTGCGATACTTGCATCAGGCTTTTATAGGATTAGTAGTCAAGTGGTTAAGACATAGCTCTTTCAATGCTACATACGCGGGTTCAAACCCCGCCTAGTCTAATTTCTATTTGTGGGTTGATGTAATAGTAACATATTTGGCTCATGACCAAAAGTCAGAGGTGCAAATCCTTTATCCGCATAAAGAGGCTATAGCTTAATTGGTAAAGTGTACTGCTCATGACAGTACTTATAAGTGTTCAACTCACTTTAGCCTTAAATCCGAGTGCTGGAATCGGTAGACAGGGTATTCTTAAACAATACTGATGAAATTTCGTGAAAGTTCAAGTCTTTCTTCGGATACGGGGCGATAATTTAGTTGGTAAAATGATAATTTTGCGTATTATATTCCCAGGTTCAATTCCTGGTCACTCCACAACAAGCTCGTGAAGCTCAATTGGTCGAGCAAAATATTGAAGCTATTTGGGTTGTAAGTTCAAGTCTTATCACGAGCAAAAAAAAGGGTGATGATGAAATTGGTAGACATGAATAGTTTAGGACTATTTGATTTCAAATCATATCCGTTCAAGTCGGGTTCACCTTACTATGTTGTGGACTAATGGGTAAGTCATAAATTTTTGATATTTACTATTAAGTGTTCGAATCACTTCAACATAATTTTAAGGTGGATATAGATCAATCGGTAGATCAACTGTTTGTGGTACAGTCTGTTCCCTGTTCGAGCCAGGGTATTCACCCTTCAAACCCGGATAGTTTAAGTGGTTAAAACTTTAATTTCATGCGTTAAGAATGAGAATTCAAATTTCTCTCCTGGTTCAAAATGATAGTAGTTTCAATTTTATTTATATTACTTTCCAATGCCGTTACTTTAAGACGAGATGTATCAATACTATTCAATAGAGTAGCTATTTTAGCTTTAACTTACTGTATTTTACAAGATATGGTGAGTTTATCTATTGTAAGTAAAGGTATAGGGTTACATGGAGGTTTACTTCATATAACTAATATTACACAAATTTTCCATATATTTATTTTTTTTATTACTATATTAATTTTACAATTAACTAGTTTTCATCCTAGAAAAGTTTGAATTCCTGAATATTCATCTTTATCAGATTTATTAAATTCTAAACTTGTTTATTATAGAACTAAAATTATAAATAAAATGGGAGAACATTTAAAAATTATAGAATATCCCTTAATATTATTATTTGTTAATTTAGGTGGAGTTTTCTTAATGTCAACTAATGATTTAGTGTCTATTTTCCTTTCAATAGAATTACAAAGTTATGGTTTATATATTGTAAGTACAATATATAGAAATTCTGAGTCATCTACTACTGGAGGTTTAATTTACTTTTTATTAGGTGGATTAAGTTCATGTTTTATTTTATTAGGTACAGCTTTATTATATGCTAATTCTGGTACTACAAACTTAGATGGTTTATATATAATTAACAGTATAAGCGATTTTAGTGATATGACTTATTGATATAAACCTTATTATATTAATTTTTCTTTATTAGTGTTTAGTATAGGATTCTTATTTAAAATAGGTGCTGCTCCATTCCATTTTTGATCTCCTGATGTTTATGACGCTATACCTACTATAGTTACAACATTTGTAGCTATAGTTGCGAAAATTTCTATATTAATTTTCTTATTAGAATTAGTTTATTATACAAGTAATAGTTTTTCTGATCTAAATTGAACTTTTAGTTTAATAATAAGTTCATTATTTTCACTTATTATTGGGACAGTTGTTGGTTTAACACAATTTAGAATTAAAAGATTATTTGCTTATAGTACTATTTCTCATGTAGGTTATATGTTATTAGCTTTAGGAATATCAAGTATAGAATCTACTCAAGCATTTATATTTTATTTAACACAATATTCTATAAGTAATTTAAATGCTTTTGTTATATTAATAGCTATAGGATTTTCTTTCTATCGTTATGTAAGTGATAATAAAGAACATAAAGAACTTTTAGATAAAAATAATTCTCCTTTACAATTAGTTAGTCAATTAAGAGGTTACTTTTATATAAATCCTTTATTATCTATAAGTTTAGCTATTACAATATTCTCTTTCATGGGTATACCTCCTCTTGTAGGATTCTTTGGAAAACAAATGGTATTAAGTGCAGCTTTAGATAAAGGATATATATTTATAACTTTAGTTGCTATCTTAACTAGTGTTGTAGGAGGAGTTTATTATTTAACTATAATAAAAGAAATTTTCTTCTATTCACCTACATATAAAATTAACCCTTTACTAGTAAATTTAAATATACCTGGTAAAATTGAACCTAGTTCTAAAGAAGTTAATATTAAGCATGATAATATAGTTATAGCTAGCCCTATAGCATTTATTATTTCTGTTATTACTTTAATAATATTATTATTTATATTTATAAATAAAGAATGATTAAGCATGGGTACCATATTGGTACATATTTTATTTAATTATTAAATGAGTAGTATGACTTTTTTTTTTATTCTTGTGTGTATAATAGCTATACTTTTTTTAGTTCTTAATTTTGTTTTTGCACCTCATAACCCTTATCAAGAAAAATATAGTATTTTTGAATGTGGTTTTCATAGTTTCTTAGGTCAAAATAGAACACAATTTGGTATAAAGTTCTTTATATTTGGTTTAGTTTATTTATTATTAGATTTAGAAATTATATCTATATATCCATATGGTGTTAGTGAATATGATAATGGTATATATGGTTTAGCCATTGTACTTATTTTCACTCTTATTATAACTGTAGGATTTGTATTTGAATTAAGTAAAAATGCTTTAAAAATAGATAGTAGACAATCTCTTACTAATTTAAAAAAATCTAATACATATTTAGATACTTTCTCAGAAAAATAATATCGTGTTTTTTTTTCAAAAAATTATTTATTAGTTGAAGAGAATATTTTTGTATAAATTCTTTACAATAATTTTTCAGTCAACCTTTTATATCTAATTAGATTCTTTAACTTAATCGGTAGAGTGCATTTTTGATAAGAATGTGATCCAAGTTCGATTCTTGGAAGAATTATTAAAATATATAAGAGATTTGACCGAGTGGACGATGGTGGTAACCTTGAGTTTTATTAAGAAGCAATTCTTCATGGGTTCGAATCCCATATTCTCTGTTTTAATTTAATTTGATATTAATTGTAATTAATTTCTCATTAGCTCAATGGTAGAGCAGAATACTTCTAATATTCCGATTCTAGTTCGAATCTAGGATGAGAGTTGGATTTTATTCCTTTTTAAATAAATTATAATTAACAACCTAATATTAGGATTACCTTTTTTTTATATTGTTTTTTTATAAAGTTTTGTATTTTCTATATGTAACACTTTACATTTATTACTTGCTTTATTTCAAAATAATTATAAATTAAATCAAAAATTTAAACTAAATGTTTTATACATCTACTCTTTTATCTATATTAGAAGTAATATTACTTATATTACCTGCTTTATTAGCTGTAGCTTTTGTAACAGTAGCTGAAAGAAAAACAATGGCTAGCATGCAAAGAAGACTAGGACCTAATGCCGTAGGGTATTACGGACTACTTCAAGCTTTTGCGGATGCTTTAAAATTAATTTTAAAAGAATATGTAGCACCAACACAAGCTAACACTATTCTATTTTTCTTAGGTCCTGTTATTACACTAGTTTTTGCTTTATTAGGTTACGCAGTAATACCTTACGGACCTGGTTTAGTTTTAAACGACATGGAACTTGGTATATTATATATGTTAGCTGTTTCATCATTAGGGACATATGGTATTTTATTAGCAGGATGAAGTGCTAATAGTAAATATGCATTCTTAGGTTCTCTTAGAAGTACAGCACAATTAATTAGTTACGAACTTGTTTTAAGTTCAGCAATTTTATTAATAATTATGATTACTAGTAGTCTTAATTTAAATATGAACATACAAGCTCAAAAAGCAGTATGACTTTTATTACCATTATTCCCTGTTTTCTTAATATTCTTTATAGGTACTATAGCTGAAACAAATAGAGCTCCTTTTGATTTAGCTGAGGCTGAATCTGAATTAGTTAGTGGATTTATGACAGAACACGCGGCAGTTGTGTTTGTATTCTTTTTCTTAGCTGAATATGGTAGTATCTTATTAATGTGTATATTAACTAGTATTCTTTTCATAGGAGGATACTTATCGGGATTTGATCTAATTTACTGATTTAATACTATAAATAATATTTGAGCATATATTTTCGATATTGATTGAGTAGTATCTTCAGAATACTATACTATAAAAAATTATGTAGCTAGTTTTGCTGAAAGTGGTCTTTTCTATGGTATTATCATAGGATTAAAAAGTGCTATTTTTGTATTTGTTTTCATATGAGTAAGAGCATCATTCCCTAGAATACGTTTTGATCAATTAATGTCATTCTGTTGAACAGTATTATTACCATTAATGTTTGCATTTATTGTTTTATTACCTTGTACTTTATATTCATTTGATGTATTTGTACTAAATATAGCTATATAATATAAAAATTAATAGTAATTAAATTAATAACTTTATTATAAATTAATTGTTTTAATTTAATTATATTATTAGAAACATTAGTAATATACTGTAAAATAATATATTACTAACTTCGTCATATAATCATAGTATATGATGTGAACTATGTCTTATCAAAATTATATTAAAAAAAATGTTATTATCTCTTTTACTTATTATTCCTATAATAGGAATATTTATTATATCTAATTTAAAAGCTTATTCTGTAGGTTCATCTTTAATTGAAGCAGAAAATACTCAAAAAATAAAAGTTATAGCTTTAGTTACAGCTAGTGTAAATATGATTTTATCTTTTGTTGTTTATGTATTTTTTAATTCAAGTAGCAATCAATATCAATTTGTACAAGAACATTATAATATACAATCATTTGATATTTATCTAGGTGTAGATGGAATTTCTATTTATTTCGTTTTATTAACAACAATAATAATGCCAATCGCATTATTAGCTAACTGAAACTCAATAAAAGAAAATTTAAAATTTTATTTAATAACTATATTATTATTAGAAACATTATTACTTGCAGTATTTATGGTTTTAGATATATTATTATTTTATATTTTTTTTGAAAGTATATTACCACCTTTATTTTTATTAATTGGTTTATTCGGATCAAGTAATAAAGTTAGAGCTAGTTATTATTTTTTCTTATATACATTATGAGGATCTTTATTCTTATTATTATCTATTTTAACTATGTATTCTATAATGGGTACAACAGATTTTGATGCCTTATTTAAAACAAATTTTGACTATGCAATGCAATTTGTATTATTTGGTGGTGTATTTATAGCTTTTGCTGTAAAAACTCCTACAATATTTTTAAATAATTGATTATTAAAAGCTCACGTTGAATCTCCTTTAGGTGGAAGTATAATACTAGCAGGTATTGTATTAAAATTAAGTTTATACGGTATATTTAGATTAATATTACCTATATTACCTAAAGCTACTTTAGATCTTACTTTTATAGTATATACTATAGGTGTAATTACTATTTTATACGCAAGTTTTAGTACATTAAGAACTGTAGATGTTAAAGAATTAATTGCTTACAGTTCTGTTTCTCATGCTGCTGTATATTTAATAGGTGCATTCAGTAATACAATACAAGGTATAGAAGGAAGTATAACTTTAGGTTTAGCTCACGGATTTGTATCTAGTGGTTTATTTATATGTGCAGGTGGAATATTATATGACAGATCTGGAACTAGAATGATTTATTTATACAGAGGTGTAGCTCAACTTATGCCTTTATTCTCTATATTATTCTTTATCTTATCATTAGGAAATTGTGGTGCTCCTTTAACATTAAACTTTATAGGAGAATTTATGTCTCTTTACGGAGTGTTTGAAAAATTACCTGTATTAGGTCTATTTGCCGCTACTTCTATTGTATTCTCTGCTGCATATACTATATATATGTTTAATAGAATTACATTTGGAGGTTCTTTCACTAAATTCTTTGAAGAAAATATTTCTGATACAACAAAAAGAGAATTTACATTATTATTAGTTCTTGTTTTATTTACAGTTATCCTTGGAATATACCCTTCTTTAATCTTAGACAGCTTACATTATCCTGTAGTTAATTTAATTTATAGCTTTCAATCTATATAATACATTATACTAAAAAATTATTTATTAAGATAATTTAGAATAAATATATTTATTCTCGTTATTCTTTTAATTCAATACGAACCAAAGGTTAAAAACCTATAATTAAAATAGTTTTATATTAAACATAAATACAAAGTATTCAATAAAAATTAAAAAACACAACACAATGCCTCAATTAGTACCTTTTTATTTTATGAATGAAGTAGTATATGGTTTTGCTGTAATAGTAATAGTACATTACATATTATCAAAATACATATTACCTAGAATAATTAATTTATTTATATCTCGTTTATTTACAGTATTATTAGCTGACTTAGGAAACGAATTATCTTGATAATATTAAATTATGAAATTAATATTAGTTTATAATATTATGCAAACAATCTGATTTTTAAAGGCTTACATTAAATAGTACTTAATGTACAATTTGAATACAAATATTTTATTAAATACAGAAATTACTAGTCCTCTAGACCAATTTGAAATAAGAGACCTATTAAGTATAGACGCTCCTATTTTTAACCATTTACATATATCTTTAACTAACATAGGATTATACTTAGTAATAGGACTTATCCTTATATTATCTCTTAGTATCTTAACTACAAATAATAATAAATTAGGAAGTAGTAGATGATCTATTAGCCAAGAATCTTTATACGCAACAATTCATAGTATAGTTGTAAATCAAATTAACCCTAAAAGCGGTCAAATTTATTTCCCATTTATTTATACTTTATTTATTTTCGTTTTAATAAATAATTTAATAGGATTGGTACCATATAGTTTTGCAGCTACAAGTCATTTTATTTTAACTTTTGCTCTTAGTTTTACTATAGTTTTAGGTGCAACTATATTAGGATTCCAAAACTATGGATTAAAATTCTTTTCTTTATTAGTTCCAGCTGGTTGTCCTTTACCTTTATTACCATTATTAGTTTTAATAGAATTTATATCTTATTTAGCTCGTAATGTTTCTCTTGGATTAAGATTAGCTGCTAATATCCTTTCAGGTCATATGTTATTAAACATATTAGCTGGATTTACTTACAATATAATGACTTCTGGTATTATTTTCTTCTTCTTAGGATTAATTCCATTAGGATTTATTGTAGCTTTCTCTGGATTAGAATTAGGTATTGCTTTAATACAAGCACAAGTGTTTGTAGTTTTATCTTCTAGTTTTATTAAAGATGGATTAGACTTACATTAATTTTATAAGAATCTTTTTTTTTAGGAGTTTGTGATAAATAACCATATTAGTATAATAATCTTGCTATAAATAGTAAGTTTATTTAAATTTGAAAAGTTATAAATATAAATCTATATATATATAAGTATAAAATATGAAAATAAAGGATTGTAAATAGAAATTAAAAAGATTTTTAGATAGTTTTTTATATAAAAATACAAATTTTAAATTGCGGACAATAACTTTCCTATAGAAATTTATTATTTTAGTGACATGGTTGAAAAATCAGAATATAGCTTAAATTTATCCTTCTAATTAAAAATTAGAATTATTAGTGATGTGTTTTACGCATCACAAAAAGTATGAACTAGGTAATAATTAGTTGAGTTTGGTGATGGCTCTGACTGAACGCTGTTCAAGTGCTTGACACATGCTAATCGTACGATTAATTTAATGAATAATTTTATTAATAAGTGGTGAACAGGTGAGTATATGATATCTCGGCCAACCTTAAAGTGAGGATAAATTCCTTATAATGATAAAAGGGCAACTGCTTTAAGAGGAACACGGATATCTTCGAAATAGGTAGTAGTTAAGGTGATGACTTAACTAGCTTAGCATTTTCGTAACCGTAACTGAAAAGTTGATCGGTCACATTGGGTCTGAAAAAAGCCTAATGCAATATAACGTACAGCAGTGGGGAATCTTGGTCAATGGCCTAACGGCCGAACTGGCAACTTGAAAGAATGGGAAGTTTGAAAATAGAAATATAAGTAAAATTTAATTGATTAATCGAATAAAATTTTAAATACATTGATATAATGACGATATGTATATACGGTCTTGACAAAATACGTGCCAGCAGTCGCGGTAATACGTATGAGACTAGCGTTATTCATCTTAAATAGGTTTAAAGGGTACTCAAACGGTCAAATTATCCTTTAATAGGTAATATTTGTCTAGAGTTTTATGTAAGAAGACAGTACTTAGAGTGGAGAGATTAAATTCTGTGATACCAAAGGGACTGGCAACGGCGTAGGCAGTCTTTTATGTAAAAACTGACGTTGAAGGACGAAGGCATAGATCGCAAACAGGATTTGACACCCCAGTAGTCTTTGCAGACAATGATGAATGCCGTAGATTAGATGAGAATTTAGTCTATCAATGAAAATAAAAGCATTTCACCTCAAGAGTAATGTGGCAACGCAGGAACTGAAATCACTAGACCGTTTCTGACACCAGTAGTGAAGTATGTTATTTAATTCGATGATCCACGAAAAACCTTACCACAATTTGCATATTACATTTTAATGTAATACAGGTGTTGCACGGCTGTTTTCAGTTAATGTTGTGAAACTGTGGTTTTTCCATGAATTAACAGAATCCTTTGCTTTATTTATTATTCTAATAATTATTATTAGTAATTTTATACAGCACTCTTTTTAAAGAATGAAAAGATAAAAAGGAATAAGACAAGTCATCATGGCCCTTATGTTGTGGGCTATAGACGTGCCACATGTTCCTTAACAAAGAGAAGCAAAAATGTGAATTTAAGCTAATCTCAAAAAAAGGATATAAATTATACAAGGATTGTAGTCTGAAACTCGACTATATGAATAAGTAATTACTAGTAATCGTGAATCACCATGTCACGGTGAATTTGCTTCGGATTGGTACTAATTACTCGTCGCATGCTGAAAGGAGCGCACGTAATAAGTTTGCTCTTTTGTTATAATCTCTTCTAATATTTAAATTAGTAAATTCTAATCGAATTCTTCGCATACGTGTCTCTGATTAGTGTTAAGTCGAAATACGGTTCGTGTAGTGGAAGTTGCACGGGGTTTTTAGGAAAAAAATATAAAAATGTCTGATACCATTTAAAAATGATAAATTACTTCAAAGAAAACTATTTATCTAGGTATTATTGATCTTAATAAAGGTTTGATAAATTTAAAACCTAATTAACTAGAGTTTTAAATTAAGAGTTTGAATCTCTTCCTTATATATAGACATTTAAATTAATATACAAAGGAGAGTCCCTTTATTGGCAAGAAGGGTTGAACTGTAAATTCAATAGCACTATGCTTCTAAGAGTTCGAATCTCTTTTCTCCTAACAAGCCTTTATAGCTCAACGGTAGAGCATAATACTGTTAATATTATGATAGATGTTCGATTCATCTTAAGGGCTTAACCGTATTTAAAATAATAAATACGGAAGTTTATAATAAATTTAAATATATTGACTAATTTAGTAAGAAGCCAATTTCAAGACCATCCTTTTCATTTAGTGTCTCCGTCTCCTTGACCTTTATATACAAGTATAGCCTTATTTAGTTTAACATTAAGTAGTGCTTTATCTTTACATAGTTTTAATAACGCTTATATATTCTTTTATATAGCACTTATAACAGTTATAGCTTCTATGTCTTTATGATTTAGAGATATAATATCTGAAGGTACATTTTTAGGTAACCATACATTAGCTGTACAAAAAGGACTTAACTTAGGTGTTATTCTTTTTATAGTTTCTGAAGCTTTATTCTTCTTAGCTATTTTCTGAGCTTTCTTCCATAGTGCTTTAACTCCTACAGTAGAATTAGGTGCTCAATGACCACCTATGGGAATAGAACCTATAAATCCTTTTGAATTACCTTTACTTAATACTATTATATTATTATCTAGTGGAGCTACAGTTACTTACGCTCATCATGCTTTAATTAAAGGAGATAGAGCTGGATCTTTATACGGATCTATTTTTACAGTAGGATTAGCTGTAATATTTACATTCTTCCAAGGAGTTGAATATAATGTTTCATCATTTACTATTAGTGACGGTGCATTTGGAACATGTTTCTATTTTGCTACAGGTTTCCATGGATTACACGTTATAATTGGAACAATCTTCTTAGCAGTAGGTTTATGAAGAATTTACGCTTACCATTTAACTGACCATCATCATTTAGGGTTTGAATCTGGAATCTTATACTGACATTTTGTAGACGTTGTTTGATTATTTTTATACGTTTCAGTATATTATTGAGGTTCTTAATTAAAAGAGTATTAGAATTTAAATGTTTAGTAAATAATTTTTTTAAATGTTTAAATTTTAAATATTATAGTTATTCTAATAAGGAAAAATTAAATATAAAAAATAATTTTTTATTTTTATTTGACATTTTACCTTTACCTTATTTAATTCTAATAAATAGTAATTCTGATGAAAATAATTCTGAAAATGATTATTCTTCTGAAAATTCTAATTCAGAACTCGAACAAGATGATCATGATTCTCATGATGATTCTTTAGCTACTGACCCTGAAGTAGACTCAGGTCTAGACAGCGATGAACAAGTTCAAAGTAGTGGATCCGAGGGAGATGAGACTTCAGAAAATGAATCAGAAATTGAAGGTATAAATGAGGTTTCTGATTTTGAAGTTGAAGAAAGATCAGGTGATAAACTCACAACTGAAAGATTAGCTAATGATCAGACTCATCTTCTTAGAGCTTTAAGACATGGAGAACAAGCTTCTATAGATAAAATACAAGAGAGATACCCTGCTTTCTTTGATGAAGGTAGTGGAAATTCTTCCATAAAAAAAGGTTTATATCAAGTAAGACATTATATAGAAGAAGAATTTGATCTTGAAGAATTAGAAACACTAAAAGAAATAGATAGAGAAGAAGCTAAACACATAGAAGCAAATAGGTTAATAGAAAAAAATAAACTTGAACTATTTGAACCTATAATGAATCCTGAAGAACTTAAACGTAAAAGAGAAGATTCTGAAGAACAATTTGATGAAATTGAAGCTAAAAAAGTAAAAATGAATCCTGAAGAACTTAAACGTAAAAGGGAAGATTTTGAGGAGGTTGAAAATAATCAACCTCCAACTAAAAGAGTAAAAATAAATCATAATAACGATGATAATAATAACGGACAAAGTGGTATAGGCCCTTGTTCTGGTATTTCATCTGGTACTTCTTCAGAAGAAACTTCTACTAATGCGCGTAGTATAACTACTTTAATTATTTTATGATTAGGTAGTATTTTAGGGGATATTTCGGATGTTATATTCAACCTTTTTATATAACATTAAATTTTCACTGTTATTTTTAATATAATTAATGTCATATAGAATAAATAAATATATATATATTTATAAATTTAAATTAACTTTAAGGGACTTTAGTATAATGGTTAATACATATGACTTTTAATCATTAAAATATCGGTTCGAATCCGGTAGGTCCTAGATTTTTTTTCTAAACTATATTAAATTAATATTTTTATAGAATTATTAGAAATAAGATGTACATGGTTTACAAACAATAAAATCTTTATTATAAATGCGATTATCGTTCAATGGTAGGACCCTTGTCTTCCAAACAAGCTATGTCGGTTCGAATCCGACTAATCGTAAAAAATTGAATTAGTAACTTAATTGGTAAAGGATTTCCTTGTCACGGAAATAGATGTCGGTTCGATGCCGATCTAGTTCGCTTACGGAAAGGTCGCTATTGGTAGGGTAAGCTGTTTGCTATACAGTGCTTTTTAAGTCTGGGAGTTCGAATCTCTTTCTTTCCGTTACAATTTTAGTATTCTAATATAAATATTACTTTTAAATTTAATATACCTATATTAGAAAATAACTCTTCCCTATTAGGGTAATTTTTAAATTAAGATGACAAATTTGTTTATTATAGATGAAATGTATACTAGTGGGTTTAAAACAGGTATGTTGGATATTGTATCTTTATTTATTATATTATGTGGTGTATTAATTATAATAAGTAAAAATCCTATAGTTTCTGTATTATTTTTAATTGGATTATTTGGAGGTGTAGCCTCATATTTAATTTTATTAGGTTTAAATTTTATAGGATTTTCTTACTTAATTGTTTATATTGGAGCAGTGTCTATATTATTTTTATTTATATTAATGTTAATTAATATAAGAATTAGTGAATTACAAAGTAACACTAAAAATAGTATACCTTTAGCTTTATTTATAACAATTTTCTTTAATTATTCACTTTTCCAAGTATTACCTTATGATTTAGCAATATTAAATAATAATAATAATTATATAAACAATATATTATATTATATATCTTTAAATAAACAAGAAACTATTAATGATAGTAAGTTATTAAATACTAATAATGATTTATATTTTGCTACAAGTAATAGCTGAGATGGTAATTTAATAGAAACAAGTCATATTTCTAGTATAGGAAATATTTTATATACTACTAATAATATGTGATTAATCTTAGTTAGTTTAATTTTATTATTAGCTATGGTAGGTGCCATAATAATAACTATTAAATCTAATAGAAATTCTTTATAGTGATTAACATAAAAAAAATCTTTATAATTCTAAAAGAAATTAGCTCAGTGGTAGAGCAGCCGTTTTACACACGGAAGGTCGAGTGTTCAAATCACTTATTTCTTATCAATAGGGAATATAGTTTAATTGGCAAAACAAGAAGCTTCAACCTTCAAATTCTTAGTTCAAGTCTGAGTATTCCTGAGTAACAATAATTAAAAAAGATATAAGTAATAATTGTTCACATATATAAGCCTAGGCTAAAGTGAATTTAACTTAAACGTGATATTTATAGGTTATTAATAATAAAAATTATGATACAAGCAGCAAAAATTATAGGAACAGGATTAGCTACAACAGGTTTAATAGGAGCAGGAGTAGGAATAGGTGTAGTATTTGGTGCCTTAATTCTAGGTGTTGCAAGAAATCCTTCTTTAAGAGGTCAATTATTTTCTTATGCAATTTTAGGTTTTGCCTTCTCAGAGGCTACAGGTTTATTTGCACTTATGATGGCATTCTTGCTTTTATACGTTGCTTAATAAATTTGAAATTTAATCCTTTTATAGGAATATTACGTACTTAATTTTCTAAAAATTTAATGTATTTAATTTTAAAAAATTTACAGTTAGACGCTCCTAGTCCTTGAGGAATTTATTTCCAGGACAGTGCTACTCCTCAAATGGAAGGATTAGTAGAATTACATGATAATATTATGTATTACTTAGTATTGATTTTATTTGCAGTAGGATGAATTTTATTTTCTATAGTTAGAAATTACGTAGAAACTAAATCTCCTATAGCTCATAAATATTTAAATCATGGGACTCTTATCGAATTAATTTGAACAATAACTCCAGCTATTATTTTAATATTAATAGCATTTCCTTCTTTTAAATTATTATATTTAATGGATGAAGTTAATGACCCTTCAATGACTATTACAGTAGAAGGTCATCAATGATATTGAAGTTACCAATATCCAGACTTTATAGATTCAAATGATGAATTTATAGAATTTGATTCATATATCGTACCAGAATCTGACTTAGAAGAAGGTGGATTAAGAATGTTAGAAGTTGATAACAGAGTTATTGTACCTGAAGAAACACATATTAGATTTGTTATTACATCTGGAGACGTTATACATTCTTATGCCGCTCCAGCTTTAGGAATAAAATGTGATGCTTACCCAGGTAGATTAAACCAAGTTTCTACTTTTATTAACAGAGAAGGGGTATTCTATGGACAATGTTCAGAGATTTGTGGAATTTTACATTCTTCTATGCCTATAGTTATAGAAAGTGTAGGTTTAGAAAGTTTCTTATCATGATTATTATCAGCCTAAGATTACTTTACTTTCTATAGAAAAAATTAAAATTATAGATTCTATAATGTAAAAAAAATCTAGTGGAAGAACTTTTTAATGAATGTATATTCTCTTAAAAGAGTAGTACAGCTATTTAATTAAATAGTCTAACGGGTATTATCTTAATGGTAAAGAATGACATTACGGCCGTCAAGTTATGAGTTCAAGTCTCATATACCCTTGGTAACTATTGTATTATATAA